AGAAATAGAATATATAATGAATATATATATATACTAAAATATATAATTCTAATATAAAGAAATAGAAGATTTCTATTTTCATATCTCATATATAGAGATACAGAATAGGATTCAATCTAAGATTTGGGTTGTGATTAATCGTTTGCTATGTCAATATGTATACGTACGTATTAGGTATATAAAGTTATCCTTTCTGTCATTTCAATAGAAGGATTTTAGCTACTAACGTAACGTAGTCAATTTCATTCGTTAGAACAGCTTCCATTGAGTCTCTGCACCTATCCCTTCTTATTCTCATTTTCCATCGTTTTTTCTCTCAAAACAAAGATTTGGCTCAGGATTGCCCATTTTTAGTTCCAGGGTTTCTCTGAATTTGGAAGTTACCACTTAGCAGGTTTCCATACCAAGGCTCAATCCAATCAAGTCCGTAGCGTCTACCAATTTCGCCATATCCCCCTTTCCTTTGAGACAAGGATCCAGTTGGAATTCCATCCAACTCTTTCATTTATCTTGACACTATTTAATTCATTAGGTAATGATTCCTATATTGAAAAAGTGTATGCTGCTATTTTCTTTTTTTGCCCACCCTCTATTCTATATTCTATCATTTCATCTATATTGGATATATTGGATGAACCTTATTTGTTTCAATACGAAATGATTTTATCATTGATGTATCCGCAATTCAATATGGATAGATATATACCACATATATATATATGCCTTTCCTACTCCTTCATTTTTACAGTGCAGCTTGGAGTAGTGGAACGGTCAATATTCATTCTTTTTTTTCATTTCAAAATATAAAAATAGAATTTCATTGATATATTGATATTTTATTTTCATATATATGAATATGGAATTTTCATATATATGAATATGGAATAGAATTTCTATTTAGATCTAGTATATATCTAAATAGAATCTAAAATATATAACAAAAAATATATAACATATAACTAAAAAAGAGAATAAATTTAAATAATCAAAATAAACAATAAATGAAATAAAAAAAGAAGAAGAATCACTAGGTAATAGCTAAGATCCGATAGTTTCCTGTATTCCTATACACTATTGCTCTTATATCCGCCCGCTTAGCTCAGAGGTTAGAGCATCGCATTTGTAATGCGATGGTCATCGGTTCGATTCCGATAGCCGGCTCTTTTTCTTTATCAATTTTTTTCTTTCCATGATTTAAAATCTCTACTCTCGCTTTCTCTAAATGTCGAGTCACCGATCTATTATGTCATGGTAACTTGCAGCTATAGCTATGAATAAAAAAGTTGACTAGATCAATTAGATCTCTACAGAAGAAATTGGAAAACGTAACCTTCGTTTGAATTTCCTATGTATATATATATAGGAAATCCAAATATTGATAATATTTATTTTATTCTGTTTTGTAGGACTTTAGTAAATTGAGTTTTGCTTTGCTGGTCCTTTAGTTCAGTCTGAATTTATATTTTTTTGTCAAATAAAAGCTAATCAAAAAGGAGCCTTTATATGTCTCGTTACCGAGGACCTCGTTTCAAAAAAATACGCCGGCTGGGAGCTTTACCGGGACTAACTAGTAAAAGACCCAGATCCAGAAGTGATCTTCAAACCCAATTGCGCTCTGTAAAAAGATCACAATATCGTATTCGTTTAGAAGAGAAACAGAAATTGCGTTTTCATTATGGTCTGACAGAGCGACAATTACTTAAATATGTGCATATTGCTGGAAAAGCCAAAGGGTCAACAGGCCAGGTTTTACTACAACTACTTGAGATGCGTTTGGATAACATCCTTTTTCGATTAGGTATGGCTTCGACCATTCCTGGAGCCAGACAATTAGTTAACCATAGACACATCTTAGTGAATGGTCGTATAGTGGATATACCAAGTTATCGTTGCAAACCCCGAGATATTATTACTACGAAGGATAAAGAAATATCGAAAGCTCTGATTCAAAATTATCTTGTTTCATCCCCCTACGGGGAATTGCCAAACCATTTGACTATGGACTCCTTACAATATAAAGGATTTGTAAATCAAATAATAGATAGTAAATGGATCGATCTTAAAATAAATGAGTTGTTGGTCGTAGAATATTATTCCCGTCAGACTTGATTCTAACGAAAATACAAAAGCAAGGTTCATACCAATTTTGACTCCTTTCGCTGAAGTAAATAGAGTACCTTGTGCCCTGTCTCATTCACGTATCAAAAAAGGATCGGCAATAGGATTTTTTTTTTTTATTTTTTTTCTTCTTTTCAATAGATTTCTATTTGTATTTCTTTTACCTATCACAGGGATTAATTAGGGATAGAGAATGTCTATTAAATAAGGGTGTTACCGTTAGAATAATGATATCAATTCTTATTTTATTTGATACATTGTAGTCGGTAACGTTGATGAATGAAAAGAAACGGAGAGAGAGGGATTCGAACCCTCGGTAAACAAAAGTCTACATAGCAGTTCCAATGCTACGCCTTGAACCACTCGGCCATCTCTCCTACAG